GCTTCAATCTAACCTATAAATATAAAAAACCAAAATTGAAGATTTAGTTACGATTCGAACTAGACTTTTCTATCTTTATCCATGGATCCTTTACTTATACTTAAAAAATTGGAAGTATTGATCCAATTCAAAAACAAAATTATGTTTCGCAATTTCATAATCCAAATTTTCAATTTCGAATTGACCCTTGGATACAAATCACGAGAACGGATATTTTTCCCCAAATCTTTTATTTGAATTTTAGAGTGAAAGGATTCAACTTTAATCCTTTTAAGAAATAAAGTTTTTGATTGGAATATCAATTAAACTGAATGACCCCTTAACTATATAAGAGGATTAATTGAACGAATCACACTTTTACCACTAAACTATACCCGCTACAATGCAATTATTGTCTAAAAAAGGGCCTTTTGTCGAACAAGAGAATCGGATGTAATCAAGATAGAACAAAAATTCAAAATAATCATGAAATGCAAATTCGAAATTAGAACGTTGACGTATTTGTCAGGAGTCCTAATGCAATTAGGAAAGGAGGAGTTATTTCGTTTAAATAACTAAATTTCATAATGAAAAATTTCATAATAAAAAAAAAAAACTCTTTTGTTGGACGAATTTTGACAAATATGGCTCGACAAAACAACTTAAGTCATAAGACAAAAACAAGTGGATTGTGAAAAAATCCCTAGTTCCATTTTTCCTTTTTTTCAGTATTTTTTTCCAGGAAAAGGAAAAAAAAATGGAAATAAAAAAAAAAAAGAAACGAAAGAATAATAAGAAATGACACTTTGATTCTAATTCTATATCATCATAGGAATGGAAATAGTCCTTCTTTTTCTTGTTCGTTGAATACAATAAAAGAAGTATTTCATTTTTGGGTTTTCAAATCAAATCCAAATAAATTCTTTTTGTTTATGTTATGGTTCGCATTTTTTCTATGGTTCGGCAGTATAGTTCATTAGAACAAAAAAAGGCCCGGCTGGGTACTGACCAGGCCAGGCCGTCGAAGTGGAAATAAAAAAGGCCCCGTTGAACGAAATTAAAGAGATATTCTTTTCTTTAGGTTTTTTCTATTTTATCTCTTTCGAATGCTTTCTGTCTTTTAATTTTCTATAAATGATAGAAATGGAATTGCTGATAAAAGTTAGATCTGTTTATATAATAGAATACAAAAGACAATAAAAAAAATATATTCTATAAGCTATATTTTCTATGAGCTCTATAATCAATTTACTTTCTATATGCTCTAGAATATCGAGAATATAGAAAGTAAAGATATAAAATAAAGTAAAGACGGGCTTTTTTCAAGCATTATTTTTTGTGTAATGTAACAATGTAACATAGTAATTATTTTTTTTTTCAATTAGGAGAGATGGCTGAGTGGATTAAAGCGTCGGATTGCTAATCCGGTGTACGAGTTATTCGTACCGAGGGTTCGAATCCCTCTCTTTCCGTTTCGGTCGATCGCTTCGTATCTTTCAAATTCCAATTTAGCGAACACTTTTCCTTTTTTTTTAATAGTAACAGATGTGGAATCGAGAAAACCCTAAGAACATTGATACGACTAAAGCAAGCAACCCCTTCTTTTTGTTATTCTTCGCGTCCGGGATTACGCCCTGGATCATTAGACAGGAATCCGAAGATGAAGAGAGAAACAAAGAATATCACTACGGTGTAAACAAAGAGTTTTAGAGTAAGCATTACACAATCTCCAAATAAGTTTTTTGGGGAAAAGAAAAAAAAAAGAATAGATTCTCTATTTTTATACTACATATCCGATTTTTACATCAAGAAATGAAGTTCTTTTTAGAATTTCGATTCTATAATCTATAAATCGAAAAGAGTTTTCAGAAATTCACACAATTCGAATTCAACATTGTGGTTGGCTCTAATATGGTTTCAGTGAAAAAGGGTCATAATCAACAAATAACAAATGGGGGATCAAAATGGATCGTGGCTCCCCACGAATTTAACTGTTTGAATTGCGGCGAGGGTTCGTTCATATTGTACGACTCATCTGATCTTATCCATTGTTAGAATTTTTTTCTCGAACTCGAATAAATCATGAATTTTTCTAGTCCAATATTAAAGATCTCATCGAAAACTTACAGCAGCTTGCCAAACAAAGGCTAAGAGAAAAAATAGAACAGGTATTACTGGTATAACATCTACAATTGGATTCAAAAAAGCGTAGGCCTCGGGCAATTTGGCGAATAAAAAACTACTCGAATAAAGGGCAGAATTAAGACAGATATACATTAAACTAAAGATATTAAGCATAACAAACCTTTTTTTTTTTTGGAGATAATTGTATTTTGATTGAGTTATTAATATCTTATTGATATAAGATAAAAAGGAAGAAAAGAAAGTAAGGTAGACAAAAAAAAGACTTCTTGGAACCGAACCAATCAAAACCCAAATCCTTCTATTCTCGTGTGAGAATTGAATAAATCATACTTTCATACAATATCTTAATTGAATTCTATGTAATGATCAAGAAATTAAGTTTGATTTTACACCTACGCGTGTCACAACCCTAAACTAAAACAATAATCGAATTTTAGGGCTTGGACTGGAATTGACGAACACCCAATACTACGGTTTATTAGTACCGAATAGAAATTGAAATGGGGCGTCGCCAAGTGGTAAGGCAACGGGTTTTGGTCCCGGTATTCGGAGGTTCGAATCCTTCCGTCCCAGGCCGGACAGAAAAAAAAAAGAATTCCCCCCTTTGAGCAACTCTCTTAAGTATAATTTTTGATAAAATGTCCGTCTTTTTTTTTTATTTTCAAAAATTATTTTCGGAATCAGACCTTTTTTCACAAATGAAATCGAATTCAAATAATACAAAAATGGAACTGAATGCATTTGTGGTCCACGCAAGCGGCGAACGCCGATCACAAGAGTTTGAATTTAAAAACCTTGGATGGGCATTTTTGCGTAGGCCCCCCCCTTTCCTCCCCCTTTCATATTTAAGTAAGTTTCTTAGAAAAGTCTTACGTTCCCTATCGAGTTGAATTTTCAAAGATACATTCTAAATCGAAATGCGAAAGCCTCCTCATTTCTTATCTTTTTACAGTCCCAATTATTCTCTTTTCATTTCGGAATTCTAAAGAAGAGGGTATTCCTGGTACTGATTGAATTCGGGATTAAGTCTCTTAAGTAAAACTGGGTTCGATTAAAATAAAAAAAAAAATTAGAAGGAAACAATGTGGGACTTTTTGTCTTTGTATCTATACAAAATAGTCTAGCATCCCCTAAAATAGGATCTTTTTTTAGGATTCATCATCCCCGCAGAAAGAATTTGGGGTGGGAGTAGATAAGAGTTAGGGAACAACGAAATATACCGATTTGAATATCGGTGTCGGTCCAAATCTCATTAACCAATAATCCTGTTCCACATGGAATGGATTTTCTTTGACCCTAACCCCAAATTTTAGGTATTTTGTCTTGGGCTTTATTTAATGAATAATTGTAAATCTCGGGAATAACAATTGATACGGGGGTGATTCATACAGCTTATTTACAGTATTTTCAAGTATTTTCAATTTGGGTAAAGATTATTGAATCTGAAGCCCACGACAAAAAACGACGCAAAATTTGAGGAAAGGCTTATATGCATGGATTGCTATCCTTCTATTTCAGAGATAATGTTCTTTCGCTTTTTTTAAGATTTGTGGTGAGCCCTTACCTTACTATTAAATATTTAACATACAATATACATAATTACTTCCAACGAAAATTGTTCAGTCTAATCTGATAGATATGGAAATCACCCATTTTTTTTTTTGTAATTCTGATTTGATCTTTCATTTCAGGATTACGGATGAAAGACTAACAATCTAAATATTCCCTTCATATACAAGGAAAAAAGACTGTGTATAGACTGAAGCAATGACTATTCATGATTCCATAATGGAATCAATTACATACCAGTTCCAAACTAGAGAAATGTTATGGTAAAACTTCGTTTGAAACGATGTGGTAGAAAGCAACGTGCGACTTGAAGGACATGATCCGCTGTGGATTTGCATCCACCATTTTCGATTTTATATGAATGGGCTCTTGGCTCGACATTCTTTCTTCTGTTCTATTAGAATCCTCACCTTTTGGTGGGTGGTAATGTAACTAGGACAGGATGGAGCTCGAGTAAAAGTATTTCTTCATTTCTCAGGGGCAAGGGTCTAGGGTTAATACCAATCAATAAGTTGGAAAAAACTTCGTAAGTCAATTTCGATTTTGATATAGAAATCGAAAGGATCTGATTCGAGCAATTTATAAATCCAAAAGCAAGGGGAAATTTTGTTGGAATTGGGAAAACTCTTTCCATCAAAAGTTTATCCCGTAGCAATCAATTGTTCGTATGATTCTTTGATAGAAAGAAATCAAAAAGGGGTGTGTTGCTGCCATTTTTTCAAAATTTAAAACTAAAAAAACATTAAAGATCGCCGAAGTAATGTCTAAACCCAACGATTCAAAGCAAAGAGAAAGGGTCCTGGAACAAGGAAATACCATTTTCAATTGTCTCAACAATTCGATCAGAATGAAAAATCCAAAAATCGATTCGATTCGAAACGAGACAAACAAAAAAGAGGCTTGAGACCACTCAAAAAAGGAAATGCCTAAGGATTTTCGTTTGGGCTTTGAAACTTATCCAACTTGAGTTATGAGAGTAGGAATGCTTTTTTGTTTCTTTTTCATTTTTCAAAAGAAACAAAAAAAAGAAGGGCTTAAATCTCTAATTGATTTGATTATTTTATAGATCTATTTTACATTCTAATTCTATACATAGACATAACTCTCACTTCTAACCATTTTTTTCTCGAGCCGTACGAAGAGAAAACTTCTTATACGTTTCTAGGGGGGGTATTGTTCATCTATATCTATCCCAATGAGCCGTTTATCGAATCGTTGCAATTGATGGTCGATCCCGAAGAGAAGGAAGAGATCTTCAGAAAGTGGGTTTTTATGATCCGATAAATAATCAAACCCATTTAAATGTTCCCGCTATTCTATATTTCCTTGTCAAGGGCGCCCAACCTACAGGAACCGTTCATGATATTTCAAAGAAAGCGGGGGTTTTTACAGAACTTAGTCTTAATCAAATTAAATTCTATTAGGGAATAGAACAAAAAAAGAGGGTGTGGAGGAGTCTTATATAGTTTTGTAGAATTTTTTCTTTACTACCCCCCCTTTTTGTTCTATTCATACCTCTTTCTTTTCGGTTTTTTCAAGTATTTATCTAAAAAAGTATTCCTAAAGTTTTTTATTTATCTAATTCTTTCTATTTATTAATATATAAAATTTGATTTGTTATTTGAATTTTAATTCAATTTAATAAATAAAGAATTAACTCTTTTTGTTTTCGTCATTTTATTTTTTTTTAGTATTTTCTCAATCTTGATATTCAATGTCATATTGACAATAGTGTATTGAACAAATATAATTCGATCGTGTAAAGATGAACCCATTTATCTCCGTCCTAGAGGTTTTTTTCTTTTTATGTTCAGACTCAATTAGAAATTTTTTGATTCTAGTTCTTGCTAGTTTAATATATTGGATTTCGTTTATTTATTTTTATTCCGATTCTATCTACCCATTCGAATTCTTTGGGTTGCTAACTCAACGGTAGAGTACTCGGCTTTTAAGTACGGCTAGCATCTTTTACACATTTCTATGAAGCAAGGGATTCGTCCAAATCTTCGGGAGAGTTTGTAAGACCACGACTGATCCTGAAAGGAATGAATGGAAAAAACAGCATGTCGTATCAATGGATAATTTTGAGAATATTTTATTCTTGTTCAATTGACACAAAACCAAGTTTGAATTCTTGGCGCGGAACAAAAGAAATTTCATGAAAAGTTGGGTCGAGTGAATAAATGGATAGAGCCCTAGGGTTCTAATTATAGGGAAACAAAAAGTAACGAGCTTCGGTTCTTAATTTGAATGATTATCCGATCTAATTAAACGTTAAAAATATATTAGTTCCTAACGCGGGGAAAGGTTTTCCCATGAGTGGATTATCGATTTATTTAATGAGTCCTAAGTATTCGTGAATCCCTATTATGGGTTGTAGATGAATGTGTAGAAGAAGCAGTATATTGATAAAGATAGTTGTTTTTTTCCAAAATCAAAAGAGCGATTGGAGTGAAAAAATAAAGGGTTTCTAACCACTTTGTTAGAGTATAACAAACATAAACCAATTCAATTAACTGGAAATGAGAGGATAGAGAATCCGGTGATGAGTCGACCCGTTTTCAAGGTATCTACTTTTTTTACTACAATACTTTGTTTTCACCGTATCGCACTATGTATCGTTTGATCGCCCACTAAATCCCTTACCTTTGTTTTTAATCGAATTTCAAATGGAGGAATTTCAAGTATATTTAGAACTAGATAGATCTCAACAACACGACTTCCTATACCCACTTCTTTTTCGGGAGTATATTTATGCACTTGCTTATGATCATGGTTTAAATAGCTCGATAATTTCATTGGAAGGTGGGGGTTATGACAATAAATCTAGTTCACTAAGTGTGAAACGGTTAATTACTCGAATGTCTCAACAGATTAATTTGAATATTGCTGCGAATGACTCTAACCAAAATCCAATTTTTGGGCACAACAATAAGTTGTATTCTCAAATTATATTAGAGGGATTTGCTGTCGTGGTGGAAATTCCATTTGCCCCACGGTTGGTAGCTTTTTTAGAAGGGAAAGAATTTAAAAAATCTCAAAATTTCCAATCAATTCATTCAATATTTCCTTTTTTCGAGGACAAATTGTCACATTTAAATTATGTGTTAGATGTACTAATACCCCACCCCATTTGTCCCGAAATCTTGGTTCAACCCCTTCGCTACTGGGTAAAGGATGCCTCTTCTTTCCATTTATTACGGTTCTTTCTCCACGAGTATTTTAATTCGAATAGTCTTATTACTACAAAGAACTCTATTTCTGTTTTTTTAAAAAGGAATCCAAGATTGTTATTGTTTCTATATAATTCTCATGTATATGAATATGAATCCATCCTCTTTTTTCTCTGTAACCAATCGTCTCATTTACGATCAACATCCTCTCGAGTCCTCGTTGAACGAATGTATTTTTATGGAAAAGTCGAAGATCTTGTCGAAGTCTTTGCTAAAGATTTTCAGGACATCTTATGCTTGTTCAAGGATCCTTTCGTGCATTATGTTAGATATCAAGGAAAATCCATTTTGGCTTCAAAGGATACGCCTCTTCTGATGAATAAATGGAAATATTACCTTGTCGGTTTATGGCAATGGCATTTTCACGTGTCGTCTCAACCAGGAAGGGTTCATCTAAACCACTTAGGCAAGTACTCTATCAACTTTCTGGGCTATCTTTCCGGTGTGCGACTCAATTCTTTGGTGGTACGGAGTCAAATGCTAGAAAATTCATTTCTAATAGGTAATTCTATGAAGAAGGTCGATACGAACGTTCCAATTATTTATCTGATTGGATCATTGACGAAGGCGCGGT